TAAAAAAATAGGATTCCGTGTAATAAGCTTTTTATATTCAGCAACCCCCGTTAAAAAGTAATCACAAAAATCCAAACATTTATCTATCCAGCCATAAGGCAGATCAGCAGCTACTCCTCCGATACGAAAATAATTATGCATCATTCGCATACCAGTAGCAGCTTCGAATAGGTCATATATCAATTCCCTTTCTCGAAAAATATAGAAGAAGGGGGTCTGTGCACCAATATCTGCCATAAAAGGGCCAAGCCATAACAAATGGGAAGCTATACGACTCAACTCCAGCATAATGACTCTGATATAACTAGCCCTTTTAGGTACTTGAATATTTCCTAATTGTTCGGGCCCATTTACAGTTATTGCTTCTGTGAACATAGTAGCTAAATAATCCCAACGTGTTACATAGGGCAAATATTGTATAATTGTTCGATTTTCCGCAATTTTCTCCATCCCCCTGTGTAAATAACCTAATATAGGTTCACAGTCAATAACATCTTCACCATCTAGAGTAACGATGAGTCGAAGAACACCATGCATTGATGGGTGGTGAGGCCCCATATTGACTATCATAAGGTCTTTTCTTGTATCTGGTAGAGTCATAAGTTTTTTACCCATTCATTCTTCCATGAATTGCTGAAAGTGAAAAGAAGTTTATCCAAATACCAAATAAAAAATAAAATAAAGGAAGAGTACTTAAAACGATTCTTCCAATTAACGAGTTTTTGTCTCTCGAATACTCAACTGACCAATTAATTCTTTATAACGTACTCTATTTTTTTTTGCCAAATAGGCCAACAGCCGTTGACGTTTTCCTAAAATTTTTCGCAAACCTCTTTGAGATAAATAGTCTTTTTTGTGCACTTCCAAATGGGAAGTAAGTCTCCGTATCTTATTGGTAAAACTGAATACTTGAAATTCAACCGACCCCCTTCTTTCTTTTTCAGAAATAACCGAAATGAATGCATTTTTTACCATAAAAGATTTTCCCTCTTCCACTTTTACAGATATGGATTTTACCGATGAGTAATAATAATGCTAGTAATTTTAATGTGTTATATACAATAATCTGAATTTCTTTATAATCTGAATTTCTTTATGAACTCCTAATTTTATCAACTCATATTAATCTCTACGGGTTTGAATTTTATTTTATTCTGAAAAAGAAAGAAGGGGGTTCTTTTTTACATGGCATAATTAAGACCTAAAATGAAGAAGATTCTGTTAATTGATTTGTAGGTCTAATTGATACCTCAGCGGTTTAGTCTTCGTATCATATATTAGAATGGCATAGAAGACGGGGCGGGGCGTGTGAATCTCTTTACTTTCATATACCCCGCAGGGCATAGCCTATAGAGGAAAAATGGACTATCAACGACCTTTCAACCGCGGATACAGATGTATCCTTAACATACTGAAACGACTCCCGTTATTTGTATCAAACCAATAGCGATTCATACAAGCTAAATCTTCTAATCGATAATTAGGCCAAAGAAAAAATTTGAATTTAATTAATTCATTCTTATCTTTATCAAGATGGTTCCCTTTATCCAAAGATTGACTGCAGTTGTTCTCAGTACAAAATATTGGATTTTTATTCCTATTCTTTGAACTGAAAGAAATTAGAATTCTCAACTCTCTACGACGTCTATGCGATAAAATGGTTTCGGGAACAAGCAAATCAAAATCATTCTTATCAACATAGGGCTGTTCTCTATATCCTTGATTAGTTTGGTGCTTACTCTTATGAACCAACGAAATCCCTAAGGTTTGATACATAATAAATTGTCCACCATTTTTTACAGACAGGCGCGTGGGTTCGATAATCAAGACCCCCCTTTTGATCAATTCTGCAAGACTTAAATTCTTCTGAATCAGCATTATATCCAAACTCATTTCTCTTCTTTGAATCGAGGATATAGTAATTTTTCGTGGATTTTTCAGCCGAAGCAGGAGACAGTATATATTTATATTATTGATCATTCTTTGATTCAAAGCATCGCCCCATCTCAATTGAAAAAGTAAATAACGTTTTAGGAATAAATCAAGTTCTGCCCCTGTATTACTTTTGTATTTTTTAACCCCCTTTCTTGCATAAGGATCTTCCATATCTTTTTCGTGGTTTGTTGAAGGGACCGATCCAGGATTCCCTTGTTTTTGTACATTTGATCTAAGATTTCTTTTGCTTTCGACAGATTCTTTTTCTTTTTGATTTCGATTCTTTATTTTTTTATTTGAAACACATTCCCCTTTTTGGTTTCCTTCGATGTTTTTCTTTTCACTAAGAGCATTTTCATTTAGATTCAAATTAAAAAGAAGGGCTTTGCTTGGTATAACCCATGGTTTTATTTTATATAGATTATAAGGTAGGACAAATTCTGGGAAGAACCAAAGCCCCAGGGTTGAGATGGGACGATTTAGTATTTCTTCATTCATTCCCATCCAATCCAAAAAACCTTTTGGAGTCTTTGGTAAATTGATTTGGAGCTTTTGCGGAAGCGTAAGAAAAACAAGGCCTTTTTTATCAATTTTATCAATTATTTGATAATTTTTAGTATCAATCTCAGTATTTTGATTACTCTTGGTATCGATTTTGATGCAGGACTCAATAGTGACTTTTTGTCTAAGATCAAAATTGAGAATTTTCCAATCAAAATATTTTCTATCGGGACTTTTTTCCATATATCGAATATCGGCATAATTATTAATAGGGATATTCCCCCATATATCAAAAAAATTCTGTTTATGTGTGTTGGAATTATAAGAAATATCTTCGTTCTTATTTAATTGTACTTGAAAGCTTGATTTATAAATAGACGAGTCCCTCTTATTTTCATAATTCAAATTAATCGATTTATACGATAAAAGACCATATCTAGAGTTTTTTTGAAAATTCTCTTTTTGATTCAATAAGTAATATACTTCAGAATCCCTAGAATCCCCCCCTTTTTTTGACTGAATTTTTTCATATGAATCCCACTTGGAATTTTTATTTTTATAACGCAGATTCACCCTATTTCTCCACTTTTGTGGTATTAATCCAGACCATTTAATACGAGATAAATCGTATTGATAATGTCCCCTTAACCAGTTTTTCCATTCATTCATTTCAGAATTCGGAAGTTTCTTATGACTTAATTTAGAATGAAGTATTCCTTGTGTTTCAAAAGAATCCTTTATTTCATCCTTAATAAAGAAAGACATTCCGCGATATTGAAAAACGGATCTTAATTTATACAAGTTACTAACTTGGGTTTGTGATAATTTGTAAAATACATATGCTTGTGACAAATAGGATAAGTCACAAAAACTATGTAAATTTGTCTTATTTCTAATACTATTAATTGATCTTTTTAGAGTTGAAATAAAGTGAATTGTATTTTGATTTTTTCTATTAAGCCTTTCTTGATTTGCTTCATTAATGGGTTTATCCGTCATTTTTTTTATCGATTCAAGAAGAAGTTGTGTATTGAGTCTGAGAATATTAATAATAGATAAAAATATATCTATGTATATTCTTTCGAGAAAAATTTTTATAAAACAATCTAGTTGAGAGATTAGTCGGACATTTCTTCTTTTTAATATTTGCCAAATATTTGTTGTCGATTCGAACCTTTTAGCATTATAACTTTTTTCGGTAGGACTAATATATACTCCCGATGGGGTTATTTTGTTTTTTTCTTTTGTAATTCTTTCTATTTGATTTCGAATTGTGCTTGTTCTACTAGTCAGATCCTTCTTTTTTGTCAGTGAAGAATTTGTCCAATTTTGAGATTGAAGTAGACTAAACGATTCATGAATTATTTGATTGCTGATTCTAGAATCTTTTTCGTTTTTAATTTCATTCGATTCAGATATTTTTCTTAAACTAAATAATAGAATTGGGTTGAATTTTGAAAGTCCTTTTATTATTCTTTTTAGAAATAAAAAACTTTCGATAATGCATTTTTTTGTTTCTTTTGAAACAAATTTTCTTTTTCCTTTTAAAACCCTTAAAGCTAATAAATATGCCCTTTTTAATTTTCCAATTTTTGTTTGTAGCTCCTTAAAAACGGGCTCAAAAAAGGAATATCGTTTTCTGGGAGAACCAAAAGGAAGTTCAGTTTCCATTCCCCAAACTGTTAAAAAACAAAAATCATCTTTTTGTTTTTTCATTAGATTTCTATCAGAGGATCGTAGTTTAGATTTGTGCCAAGGTTTCAGGTAGAAAGGAAATAAGATTTTTATCTGAATACCATCTGTCAACCAATTTTTCGGAAATTCTGTTTCCGATAATTGGACACCATTATAGGTACATTTAACATGCATTTCTCGCTTCCATTCCTGTATATCCTCAAACCATTCAGGAAATTGCAACAATAACATACGTCCAATATTTTTGGCTATTATCAATGAAGGCAATACAATATATTTTCTAAGAATAGATTGAGTTATTAACAAGGACCCCCTTATTATTTGTGCAAATGGAATGGTATCCCATGCCTCCGCTATCTCTACTCGCGTTTGTTCCTTTCGTATACTCTCCTCTTTTTTGTTTTTCTCTTCTTTTTTTGTTTCTTCGTCTATATACTCCACAATTTCGGATTCTATCCGCTTGCCTGTCCAATTTGTAAAAATCACTTTAACGATTCCGGATATATCAAAGGAGAGGCGGGGTGGTCTTTTGATTCTATCCAAAAAAAGGGGAGAGTGCACGTTTGCTTGAAACAGTTCCCAAATTACAATTTTACGCCTTTGAGCGCGCATAGAACCTTTAATTATTCCTCGCCGAAAGTCTGATTGTTGTGAATAGCGTAGCAAAGCCACTTCGTTTCTCAGATCCGTAGGATTAGTACCAGTATTAGAGTCAGTATTCTCATTGTTAGCAGTAAAAATAACTACGCGTTTGGCTTTTCTTGAGCGAATTTGATGTTCGACTAGCACGTTTTCTTGATCTTCTCCTGATTGTTGTTCTAAATCGGTGATTAATTTGTATGACCATCGAGGGACTTTTTTACTGATTT